CGGAATGGAAATCCGGAATTGAATTCATTATAGAATGGATGCCGCCACTCGGACTCGAACCGAGATGCTCTAGCACTGCTTCCTAAGAGCAGCGTGTCTACCAATTTCACCATGGCGGCTTCATCGAAATAATCATAGTCCATATGATGTTCAATCGTCGAGATTGAGGGATTTAATGCAATCTATTTTAGGAAATGTTAGAATCGATGAATAAAGACCCGTTCAAATAAATATTTAAACGCTCAATAATCCTTAGTATCGTGGCAGGGGGTCGTTTTAAACAGCGGGCTTTTCCGTATTATAAGTTCTTCTCGAATAGTTGGAACTATACGGTTATGCCCTGAGTTCGGGTATAGAACTAAGAATTTTTTTTTTTCTCATTTATCTGATTTGATAGATCCGAAATGAAAAAGATTCATTTTTCAATGAACAAAATAAAACAATATTTTTTATATATCACAACTTCATCACTACATCCAAAGGATTTCTATAAAAATTTGGATAGTTTGGTATCAAAGATGTATTAATGATTGGGATCTTCATTGTATACATAACATAATTTGTGTGAGGATTTACCAAACTCATTAGGTATTGGACCGGGCATATCGTATAACAAAAGAGTTTCAATCTTTATCGGAATTCTACTGTATGCACTTTTGTATGTACTTTAACTTAGAAAACTTAGAAAATCAAATTTAAACTGATAAGATCTCTTTATATATAGATTTGAAATCTAATATTAATAGATAAAATAATTTAGATATTAGATCTAGATATATCGATTGATCGATCCTCCAGTTCAAACATGGGATAGGATCCATTGGGGTTGGATTACGTAACGTAAGATTGACTCATTATTTAGTACATAAATATCGATCTAAATGGGATCCTGGCAGTTTTATTATTTTGTTTTTTTTTTATCTGTTCGAAACAAGAGGGAGTCCTTGTAGATATGTAGTGATTCAGAGAGCTACAAATCAAAGTTTTAAAATGTATATTTTAATCAATTAGTTTCAATAATCCATTGACTTTGGCTATGAATCTTACCCCCGCCTTACTTTGGAACAAAAAAGGGGGCTCTAACCTCGTTCATACTTGTTTCAGATTTTCCAAAAATCTTAATGATGTATAACTATTGGAGATACATAATCCAATAAGCCAATCCCTTCCTAAGAAAAAAAAGTAAGAGTTTTGTTATTGTGAAAAATGAATCGATGGGGAAAGTTACAATCCCCATCTCGCGAATTATAAAAACCAATCAATGAAAGGTGAAACCTTGTATTTTGTGTCTAACTACTTCTTTCTTTTTTTTTTTTTTCAAACAAAAAAAGAAATCATTTTTAGAACCTAGTATACAGAATAATTCGTATTCTACATACCACAACAGCTAGTTCTATCTCATATTGATGAGTTCAAAATATTAGTTAATGTGAATTCTTCATCTTATAAATTTAATCATCCAATTCATCGAGTCATGCTGATTCAGATTCAGATCATTCCAAGGCTTTATTACTTGTTTGTCGCACAAAAAAACTTTTTGAATGCCCGGTAGAAATAGATTTAGCTAAAGATAAAGCTTTTGCCGCGGCCTGATATCCCCTTCCTTTCCAAATATTTCTACGAATATGCTTTTTTGACAGAGAAGTACGTTTCTTTGGAACCGCCATTTCAAAATAAAAGGGTCACTCATTTTTATAGTTGGACGTGAAAGACATTTATTGTTCAATTCAAAATAGATTGTTCTTTCTATTAACTATTCATTATCTATCTTTATTCCATAGCCGATACTTATGCTTACTTCATAACATAGAAAAGTATGGATACAGATAGATGAGCATCGCATATGGTATCATTAAGGATAAAAAAAGAAATGAAATAGAAGAAAAAAGAAAAAACGATGTGATTTTCAAGGGAATTTTTTTTTTTTTCACATTTCCATTACATCCAATGTTCGAAGAAAGAATAATTTGTACTGATTGGGGGCTTCATATCTTTATTCAATCTATGTCTACGGGCGGGATCTACTACCGTTGAATCGGATGCCATTGATAAGAATTAAAAAGGTTCCAATTCATATCTCAGTCTATTTAGATAATATATATATATTATAAATGTTATCTTTAATAAATCGAAAAGCTTAAGAACCCTTTCCTAATTTAGGAAACCAATAATGAATGTAACCTTTTCTATTAATTGATCAAGCTCGGAGATAGAGTCCACATAATGAAAATTGAAATTCAATCAAAGTAGTTAATCCGTTAAACAATACATTACTTGATAAAATAAAGGGAATTTGAGTAATTTCTCTTTTTAGTTCTATGTGAAGTGACAAGTATTCTAGGATTTTTCATAAACACATAAACATAAGTTTGTTTTATTGGACTAGAAGCCAATCAATTCCAGAATTCGTTTTAGTTAATGACTCCGAAGAAACTAAAAAAAAAAACTAGGTTTATTGGATCGAGTTATTGGCAGATCCTACGATACATATCAGCAGAATAAAGTACTTGAATTTTGGGTATCATTCTTTTTCCTTACTATATTGATATAAATATGGATAGAAATCACCGTATCGTATGTATATAGTAGAATAATTGAAAATCTCGTATTTTTGATCTTAATAAATATCTTCGTTAATAACTAGGTAGTAGCTTTTAACTAGTAACTTGGTTATTTGAAGAATTGTAACTTCTTCATTTTCATTTTTTTTTTTCAATAGTTTGGAAAGAATCAGAATAATTAAGAATGAAAAATCATATTTGATTTCTTTTATATCTTGTATATCTTGATTTTTTTTTTATTTATTTGATTATTGCTCCTTCCGGAAGAAATAAGAGCTGGTGAATGGGAAACAATTAATAAGAATAAAAAAAGAAAGTTTGATTTTCTTATGGAACATACATATCAATATGCATGGATCATACCTTTCGCTCTACTTCCAGTTACTATGTCAATAGGGTTGGGACTTCTGCTTGTTCCGACCGCAACAAAAAATCTGCGTCGTATGTGGACTTTTCCTAGTGTTTCATTGCTAAGTATAGTTATGGTTTTTTCGTCCGATCTGTCTATTCAACAGATAAATGGTAGTTCTATCTATCAACATCTATGGTCTTGGACCATCAATACTGATTTTTCCTTAGAGTTCGGCTACTTGATCGATCCACTTACTTCTATTATGTCAATACTAATCACTACGGTTGGAATCATGGTTCTTATTTATAGTGACAATTATATGTCTCATGATCAAGGATATTTGAGATTTTTTGCTTATATGAGTTTTTCCAATACTTCCATGTTGGGATTAGTTACTAGTTCCAATTTGATACAAATTCATATTTTTTGGGAACTAGTGGGAATGTGTTCGTATTTATTAATAGGTTTTTGGTTCACACGACCGGCTGCCGCAAATGCTTGTCAAAAAGCGTTTGTAACTAATCGTGTAGGGGATTTTGGGTTATTATTAGGAATCTTAGGTTTTTATTGGATAACAGGGAGTTTCGAATTTCGAGATTTGTTCGAAATCTTCAATAACCTGATCCGTAATAATGGGGTCAACTCTTTATTTGCTACTCTGTGTGCCTCCCTATTATTCGTCGGTGCAGTTGCTAAATCCGCACAATTTCCCCTTCATGTATGGTTACCTGATGCCATGGAGGGGCCTACTCCTATTTCGGCTCTTATCCATGCTGCTACTATGGTAGCAGCAGGCATTTTTCTTGTCGCTCGATTTCTTCCGCTTTTCACAGTCATACCTTACATAATGAATCTCATTTCTTTGATAGGTGTAATAACGGTACTATTAGGAGCTACTTTAGCTCTTGCTCAAAGAGACATTAAGAGAAGTTTAGCCTATTCTACAATGTCTCAATTGGGTTATATTATGTTAGCCCCAGGGATAGGCTCTTATCGAGCTGCTTTATTCCATTTGATCACTCATGCCTATTCGAAAGCATTATTGTTTTTAGGATCCGGATCCATTATTCATTCAATGGAACCCATTGTTGGATATTCTCCAGATAAAAGTCAGAACATGGTTCTTATGGGTGGTTTAACAAAATATGTGCCAATTACAAAAAACACTTTTTTATTAGGTACACTTTCTCTTTGTGGAATTCCACCTCTTGCTTGTTTTTGGTCTAAAGATGAAATTCTTAATGATAGTTGGTTGTATTCACCTATTTTCGCGATAATAGCTTGTTTCTCGGCGGGGTTAACTGCATTTTATATGTTTCGGATGTATTTACTTACTTTTGATGGTCATTTACATGCTCATTTTCAAAATTACAGTGGCACTCAAAATAGCTCGTTCTATTCAATATCTATATGGGGGAAAGAAGGAACCAAACCAGTTAACAGAAATTTGTTTTTATCAACAATGAATAATAATGAAAAGGTTTCCTTTTTTTCGACGAAGATATACAAAATGAACGGAAATGTAAGAAATCTGATACGCTCCTGTAGGATTTATTTTGAAAATAAAGACACTTCAACGTATCCCCATGAATCAGACAATACTATGCTTTTGCCTCTACTTATATTGGTCCTATTTACTTTGTTCGTTGGATCTATAGGAATTCCTTTCGATCAAGGAGTAATGGATTTTGATATATTATCGAAATGGTTAACTCCATCAATAAACCTTTTACATAAAAATTCGAACTATTCTGTGGATTGGTATGAATTTGTGACAAATGCAATTTATTCAGTCAGTATAGCCTGTTTTGGAATATTCATAGCGTCTATTTTATATGGGTCTGTTAATTCATCTTTTCAGAATTTGGACTTAATCAATTCATTTGTTAAAAAAACAGGCTCTAAGAAAATTTTATTGGATCGAATAATAAATGTGATATACAATTGGTCATATAATCGTGGTTACATAGATGTTTTTTATGCAACATGCTTAACTACAAGTATAAGAGGATTAGCTGAAGTAACTCATTTTTTAGATAGACGGGTAATTGACGGAATTACCAATGGTGTTGGCGTTGCAAGTTTCT